TGGGAGGTAAAAATCTGTTGATAAATGAATCCCAATTTGTTGAACGTTACTTGTTAGGTCCTGCTCTATAATCTGGTTTAATCTTGTAGTCCAAATAATCCCGTACCACGACGTATCCGAGATAGTAGTAATTAGTGAAAAAAGAATACTTGTACAAACCAGTGAAGTGACCCCATCCCCAACGGTCCAAAGATAGAAATCATTGTAATATTCTGAACCATTCATGAACATCACAGCAAATACGATTAAAACATTTACAGCTCCCACATAAATAAGGAGCTGTGCAGCAGCTACAAAATGAGAGTTAGATGGAATATGGAATAAAGATATACAAACAAGAACCAATCCCAATGAAAAAGCAGAATAAATTGGATTGGTAAGTAAGACCACCCCCAGACCTCCTAATATAAGACCTGATCCCAGAAATACTAAAAGAATATCATGTATTGGTCCAGGTAAATCCATTATGTGTAAAATAAGAGATAAATAAGTCGAAATATTTCATAAACTTACTAACCGATTCAAGAAAAAAGAGGTTACCTTATTTTTTTTTTTTCTTGTATATGATATATTCCTAATTGAATTGAATCCTAATGGGGTGTGGATTGATATAGATACAGTTATTGGATCAATCCCGCTACTGTATCTGAAAGAGTAGTTCGGAATTGTATATTTTGAAATCATCACAGATATATGAATCCATTCTAAATCAAAATTAAGCCTTGATTCTCACCAATCAATAGTTATGATTTGTAGTTACTGACCTAGCAAAATGAAAGAAACCTCACTCCTTTATTTTGACTTTAGATAAAAACGGAATCTTAGTAATTGGTAATCGTTCTTGAATCAAGAGGTTTATCTCTGGTTATTTTTATTTGAGTCGAATTCATAATTGTTCGAATTGTGTAATCTCCAATTACTGACATTGGTAACCGACCCAAAGCAATTTGATTATAATTCAATTCGTGACGATCATAAGTAGAAAGTTCATATTCTTCAGTCATTGATAAACAGTTTGTTGGACAATACTCGACGCAATTACCACAAAATATACAGATTCCAAAATCAATACTATAATTAAGCAATCGTTTCTTTCTAATATCTGTTTCCAATCTCCAATGAACAACGGGTAGATCTATGGGGCATACCCGAACACATACTTCACAAGCAATGCATTTATCAAATTCAAAGTGGATTCGACCACGAAAACGCTCCGATGTGCTCGATTTTTCATAAGGATATTGAATAGTCACAGGTAAACGATTCACGTGGGATAAGGTAATCATGAAACTTTGACCAATGTACCTTGCAGCTCGTATTGTTTGTTGACCGTAATTCATGAACCCAGTCACCATAGGGAACATATCGTCGATATCCATGAATAATTTGATGTTTCTTTCTCTTGCTCTAGATAGGTTATGAATCTAGAATATCACAGTCTATTACAGCGAAACGAGTTGGGAAGAAGTTGTTAATAATAGATTACCTAGAGAGATAGGTAAAAGAAATTTCCACCCAAGATTAAATAGTTGGTCCATTCTCATCCTAGGTAAAGTCCATCTTGTTGTGATAGAAATGAACAGGAACAAATAAGCTTTAGATAATGTAATAAGGATACCAATTGTCATTCCAAAGACTCCACTCGTTTTATTTATTCCGAAAGGTTCAGGGATGAATATATACGGAATAGAGAGATTCCACCCACCGAAGTAAAGAACTGTTACAAATAATGACGAAACTAGTAGATTTAGGTAAGAAGCAACGTAAAATAAACCAGATTTGATACCTGAATATTCGGTTTGATAACCTGCTACTAATTCCTCCTCTGCTTCTGGTAAATCAAAAGGTAATCTCTCACATTCCGCTAGGGAAGAAATTAGAAAAACTATAAATCCTATAGGTTGACGCCACAGATTCCACCCCCAAAACCCATATTTTGACTGTGCCTCAACTATATCAACTGTACTTGAACTGTTAGATAATCATAGTCGATGATAACATCACTATTCCCATCGCTATTCCAGAACCGCACATGAAACCTCAGCTTCATACGGCTCCTCGATGGCCACAAATAAATCTAAAGACTGGCTATTATTGCCTCGGCATGTTTGTAGTGTAGATAGAGTAAAGATGCATCGAAGAGTCCCGAATTAGACCAACGGAATTCTGTCTGCCATAATAAGAAATAAAAAGCGCTTCCGAATTGATCTCATCCTTTACTTTCTAATTAGAATTAGAACTCTCTTTGTTCAGTAATAACTTAATCCTTCAATAAAATACTCGTTGTTTCAATAGATATTTCGACCCATATCTTTCGTACGAAAAATAATTAGACACTTGTTCATGAGTTATAGTTGATGAATCTTGATAAAAATTCTATCTGTATGAATAGAATTGAGGAAAGAAAGAATAAACAAAGATCTCTTATTATTCAGTTTTCCTATTGCATTCCATTTCTTTCGTTCCTGTTCTTCTTTCTCACTCAGAAAAGGGGTTTCTAAAAAAAGAAAATCAAAGGATTACTTCGTTCTCGACAGTCATTTATTTAATCAGTGGATAGAAGCATACTCTGGATCGGAATCTTGAGGAAGTACTGCTTTGCTTTTTCATTTCTACGAACTTAAAGTCCTCATTATGATTCCTTTTATGCAGAAATATCCCTTTGGATACCTTACATTATTTCCATCACCAATCCTTTGTGTACCTTTGTGTTCCTAACCGTCCACTCATTTTTGATTGATCCCCGATATGGTAATACATACATATACAACAGTAGAAACTCCATACAGTTGATCTTTTGCACCCGCTTCAAGTCATGATGACTAATCAACCAATCTTGGGGTAAACAGTTTCGACCGCTTATGTTTACTTCCACTTTACTCTCGTACATAGGGAATGAGAGTCAATCTCCTTACTGCAAATTCATAAGCTGTTTTGTTTCACTCATATAACTATCTGGTTTAACTCATCAACCCGAATGATGAATAAAAAGAGAAAGATATCTATTCAATACATTCAACCTCTTTCCTAGAAATAAAGGAAAGAGGTAAGGGTTCATGTTCCAACGAATCACACGTAGAGATATTGATAACACACACGGAGTTAATGGTATTTCATAACTAATAGATTGAGCAGCAGCTCGTAGACCACCTGAAAAGGAATATTTATTATTCGATCCATATCCTGACATAAGAAGTCCAATAGGAGCAATACTGGAAATAGAGATCCATAAAAAAACGCCTATACTAAGATCGGCTAGAACAAGGCGATAGCTAAAAGGAATTACTGAATAGCTTAGTAGAATTGATATGACCGCTATAGAGGGCCCGATACTGAATAAACGAATATCTCCTCTAGATGGGAGAAGATCCTCTTTCAAAAGCAGTTTTGTCCCATCTGCTAGGGCTTGAAGAATTCCCAAGGGACCGGCATATTCAGGCCCGATACGTTGTTGTATCCCTGCAGATATTTCTCTTTCTAACCACACAATCACGAGTACACCTATTGTGATTCCTAATACAGGAGTAAAAATAGGGACAAGCAGCCATAAGAGGTCTATGACCTCTTTTAAGGATTCCGATCTGGAAAAAGAATTGATAGCTTGTACTTCTGTCGTATCAATTATCATTTCAACGATCAACTTCTCCCATAATGATATCTATACTACCTAGTATCGTCATGATATCAGCCAATTTCATTCTTTTAACTAGCTGAGGAAGAATTTGCAAATTGATGAAACCCGGTGGACGAATTTTCCATCTCCAGGGAAAAACACTATTATCCCCTATCAGAAAAATTCCCAATTCTCCCTTTGGGGCTTCTACTCTCACATAAAGTTCTTGTTTCGACAATTCAAAGGTGGGAGAAGGCTTTTTACTAATGAATCGATATTCAAAATCATTCCATTCGGAATCCTTTGCTCTATCAAAGCGTCGAACTTCTAAATTCTCATAGGGCCCCCCCGGAATTCCCTCTAGAGCCTGTTGAATCATTTTTATGGATTCCGTCATTTCATTGATTCGTACTAAATAACGAGCTAATGAATCTCCTTCTTTTTGCCACTGGACTTCCCAATCGAATTCATCGTAACACTCATAATGATCAACTTTACGAAGATCCCATTGGATTCCGGAAGCTCGTAACATTGGTCCTGATAAACCCCAATTTATTGCTTCCTCCCCACCAACAATGCCCACTCCTTCAACTCGTTCCAAAAAAATAGGATTTTGCGTAATAAGCTTTTGATATTCAACAACCCCCGTTAAAGAATAATCGCAGAAATCCAAACATTTATCTATCCAGCCATGAGGTAGATCAGCAGCGACCCCCCCGATACGGAAATAATTATGCATCATTCGCATACCTGTGGCAGCTTCGAATAGGTCATATAGCAATTCCCTTTCTCTGAAAATATAGAAGAAGGGAGTCTGTGAACCGATATCCGCCATAAAAGGTCCAAGCCATAATAAATGAGAAGCTATACGACTCAGCTCCAGCATAATGACTCTGATATAGCTGGCTCTTTTAGGTACTTGAATATTTCCTAATTGTTCTGGTGCGTTTACTGTTATTGCCTCTGTGAACATAGTAGCTAAATAATCCCAACGTGTTACATAAGGAAGATATTGTATAATTGTTCGGTTTTCTGCAATTTTTTCCATCCCTCTGTGTAAATAACCCAATATGGGCTCGCAGTCAATAACATCTTCACCATCTAGAGTAACGATAAGTCGAAGAACACCATGCATTGATGGGTGGTGAGGACCCATATTAACTATCATGAGGTCTTTTCTTGTAGCCGGTACATTCATATGTTTTCTTCTCCGATCCATTATTCTATGAATTGCCGAAAACGAAATAAATAAGGTTCATCAAAATTCAAGATCTAATAAACCAAAAAATTCAAACAATCTTCAATTTAACGAGTTTTTGGTTCCCGAATATCTAACTGATCGATTAATTTTTTATAACGCACTCTATTTTTCTTTGACAAATAAGCCAGCAGACGTTGACGTTTTCCCAGAATTTTCCGCAGACCTATCTGAGATAAATAATCTTTTCTGTGCAATTCAAAATGTGAAGTAAGTCTCTGTATCTTATTGGTGAAATTGATTACTTGAAATTCAACAGACCCTTTGTTTTTTTCTTCTTGCAGAATAACTGAGATGAATGAATTTTTGACCATAAAAATAATTCTTCTCTCTCTCTTTTTTTTTTTCTTTTCCACAGATATGGATTTTACCAATCAGGAATAATAATAATAATGCCAGTCATTTTGATCTGATACACACAATAATCTGGATTTATTCTTCTATCAAATCAAATTAAAATGAATAAGTACAGTTTTTAAACAGTTTTTAATTTGATTCGATAGAAAGGCAATTTCTGCACCCCCAAAAGAAAATGATTTTGGCCTAAGAAGATTCTGACGAATCATTTCTAGATTCAATCCAATTGATACGTCATTGAATCGGTATCATGTATCAGAATGTAACACAGCATGTGTGTACATTTGTCTACTTTCATATACCGGATACGACACGTGATATATAGGAAATGTACCAACCTTCAACTAATTCTGAATCGTGGATACATATGTATCCTTGACATACTGAAACGACTACCATTATTGGTATCAAACCAGTAGCGGTTCATACAAGCTAAATCCTCTAATCGATAATTGGGCCAAAGAAACAATTTGAATTGAATGAATTTATTTATATCCGTATCAATATGCTTGTCCTCATCCAAAAATTGTCCACAGTTCCTTACATTGAAAAATACGGGATTTCTATCCATAACATTCCTATTTCCGGAATTGAAACAAATTAGAATTCTCAATTCTCTACGACGCCTAGGAGATAGAATATTTTCAGGAACAAGCAAATCATAATGATTTTCGTCTCCATTCACAAGCATCTTTTGATGTTGTGCAATGGATCCATTGAAAAAATGATCATCAACATATCTTTTTTCTCGGTATCTTCCATTAGTTTGGTATTTATTATTATGGACCAATGAAATACCTATAGTTTGATACATAATAAATTGTCTATCCCATTTTATAGACAGACGCACCGGTTCGATAATCAATATTCCCCTTTTTATCAATTCCGTAAGAGGTAGACCTTTCTGAATCAACATTACATCCAGGCGCATTTCTCCTCTTTGAATAAAGGATATAGCAATTTCCTTTGGATTTATCAGTCTAAGCAGAAAACAATATACCTTAACATTATTCATCATTCTTTGATTCAAAGGATCATCCCATCTCAATTGAAAAAGCAAATATCTTTTCAGGAAGAACTCTAGTTCCGCTTTCTTGTTACTCTTGGATTGTCCTTTCTTTCCACGTTTTTTAATGTCTGATTCCGTGTAATCCCTTTCAACATCTTTTTTTCGGTTTCGTGCGTCTGAGCCAAGATTTCCTTGGCCAAGCTGTTCTTTTTCTTCTTGATTTCGATTCTCTAATTCAAGGGATTCTTTTTGATTATATGATATACGAAGATCCTTTTTTTGATTTCCATTGATGTTTTTATTTTCACTAATGTTTTCATTTCCATTAAAAATGAAAAGAAGTAATTTGTTTAAAAGAAGTAATTTGATTGGTACAATCCATGGTTTGATCTTATATGCATCATAAAGTGGCACAAATTCTGAGAAGAACCAAGATTCCAGATTTGATATGGGACGATATAGCATTTCTTCATTCATTCCCATCCAAGCCAAAAACTTTTTTTTTGGATTGGATGGGTTGATTTCTTGATGAATCGTGAGATAGAAAAGATCTTTCTTTTCAATCATTTGATAATAATCAGTTCCAATCTTAGTCATTTTATTAATGTTTGTCCCCGTATCCATATTGGTCCAGGCCTCAATATCGATATTATTTCTTAGAAAGAAATTGAAAATTTTCCACTCCAAATATTTTCTATCCGTATTTTTACCCGTATCAATAATATACTCTTCTCCTAGATAATCACTAATAGATATATCCCCCAGTACATAAAATGATTCGGGTTTAGGTGTGTTGTAATTATATGGAATCCCTCGGTCCTCATTTACTTGTAATGGGGGTGGATAAATATATGAGTCTTTCTTATCCCCATAATTCATATTTTTATATGAAAAAAGATCATATCTGTAGTTTTTTTTTAACTTTTCTTTTTGACCCGGCAATAAATTCACTTCATAATCATTTTTTTTCTCGTAATGAATGAATGGGTCTTTTTCATATGAATTCTTTTTTGAGTCTTTATTTTTAATCGTACGACGTCGATTGACCCTATTTCTCCATTTTTGCGGTACTAATCTAGACCATCTAGTCTGAGATAAATTGTATTGATAATGACCCTTTAACCAGTTTTTCCACTCATTCATTCCAGAATTCGGAAGTTTTTTATGCCTTGATTTGGAATCAAATATTCTTCTTGTTCCAAAAAAATTCCTTATTCTATCCTTAATAATAAGATATGCTTCGCGATATTGAAGTAGAGATCCCAAACGATATTTGTTAATAACTTGGATTTGTGATAATTTGTAAAATACGGATGCTTGGGAAAAGGAATATAGGTCACAAGAAATCTGTGATTTATTATTGCTGATATTAGAAAGAGAATTTTTTATAGTCGAAATAAAGTGCATTTTTTTTTGATTGATTTCATCAATCCCTTCTTTATTTTTTTCATCATTGTAAATGTATTTATCGATAATCTTTTTTGTTGATTCAAGGAAAAGTTGTGCATTGACTCTGGGAATATTAATAGTACATAGAAAAATATCCATGTATATTCTTTCACTGAAAAATTTCAGAAAATAGTGCCATTTACGTATGAAAATAAATCCGTCACTTCTTCTTTTTAATATCTGCCGAATATGTTTCTGCGATTCCGATCTTTTATTACCATAACTTGTATCGTTAGGACTAATATTTATATCTGGAGATAGAAATACTTTTCTTTTGTCTTTTGCAGCCCTTTCTATTTGATTTATGATTAGGGTTGTTCTATCGGACAGATCTTTCATTTTTTTTTCTGTCAGCGAATAATTTGTCCAATCCAGGGATCTAATTCGAAGGGTTGATTCAGGAACAATTTTATTACTGATTATGGTTATGGAATCTTTTCTATTTTCATTTGGTTCATATACTCTCTTGAATCCAAATAAAAAAAAGGGATTTACTTTTGCAAATTCTTTTATTTTTATTTTTAAAAATAGAACTATTTTGAGAATCCATCTTGTTTTTTCTTTTGAGACCTTTATAAACTGTTTTGTTTTTTCTTTGAAAACTCTTAGAACTAGAAAACATTTTTTTTTCGCTTTTCTAATGTTTTTTTCGAGTTCTTTATAAATGGGTTCAAAAAAGGAAGGTTGTTTTCGGGGAGAACCAAAAGGTAGTTCAGTTTCCATTCCCCAGATTGTTAAATAACAAAAATTTTCTTTTTTCCCTTTCCTTTTCATTGGATCTCTATGATGGGATCGTGGTTTGGATCTGCGCCAGGGTTTCAGACAGAAAGGAAATAGGATTTTGATCTGAATACCGTCCGTTAACCAGTCTTTCGGAAATTCTGTTTCTGATAATTGAACACCATTATAGGTGCATTTAACATGCATTTCTCTATTCCACTCCTTCAAATCCTCATACCACTCGGGGAATTGAAATAATAACATACGGCCGAGGTTTTTAGCTATTATCAATGAAGGCAATATGATGTATTTTCTAAGAATCGATTGGGTTACTAACATAGTACCTCTTATTGCTTGAGCAAATATAATAGTATCCCAAGTTTCTGCTATTGCTATCCGTTCATTTTCCCCTTTTTTATCTTCCCTTTTTTTCTCCTTTTCTTTTGCCTCTTCCTCTTCAGAATCCGAAGTTTTGGATTTCGGTCCTGTATCCATCCAATTTCTAAAAGATAGATTCATTATTCCGGAGATATCAAAAGAAGAAAAAGTTTTGTCTATTCTGTCCAAAAAGAGTGGGGAATGTACATTTGCTTGAAACATTTCCCAAGTAACTATTTTACGTCTTTGAGCGCGCATGGATCCTTTGATTATATCCCGACGAAAATCTGATTGTTGCGAGTAACGTATCAAAGCCACCTCTTCTGCTTGATCACTATTAGTCCTGGTACTAGTATGAGTATTGGCATTCTGATCCTTATCAGTATAAATTACCACACGTTTGGCTTTTCTTGAACGAATCCCACGATTTTCTGGTGATTCTTCTTCATTTTCCTCCTCCTGCTCTTCCAAAGAATCGGTCAATTTGTATGACCATTGAGGAATCTTTTTACCTATTTCTTCTATTCCAATAGATTTTTTTTGAATTGTTTGATTATTTGGATCAGTTGTAATTGCATCGAATAGAAATTTCAAACATTTTTTTTGATTTTCTGAATCAAATCTTCTTTGTTTGAATATTAAAGCAAGTTTTTTTAAACTCAGACTAAAACCTGTTGATGGTTTCCTAGCTAATTCACCGACGGGGGTCAAGAAATGACCAATGTCTGTCGATAAGGATTCTCCATTAAATGCATGCATTTTATGTTCCAATGTTTGGTAATCAGTAGGAAGCATATCATGAATCTTATTTATCCAAATCATTTCTATGGAATCTTCTGTCGAAGTGATTGAGACATCACTCATTGAGTGTGAATACACTTTTTTGATTGTTCCACGATATGGTCCGTTTAAAAAAGGATCATACATTCTAGGCAAGCATTCTTGTAGTTTCATTTCATTGTACAATCTGGTCCTTTTTTCAAGCACATCCATAGTAAGAGATCCCTTGTTTAGAACTTCTATTCGATTTATGAATTCATTTCTCAAGCTGTATCTTTTTTGTTCATTGGTATAAACCCAATGATTATACAGATCTTCCGGGGATAGTTTTTCTGTTGTACACAAAGACATCTTTCTTTGCATCATTTGCAAAAAAATCGACAAACTGGGTGGATATGTAAAAGATATTATTTGTTTTCCATCAACTGGACATGCG